AGTAAGATGCCTGATTAAAGGATTATTTTGATATAATAAATAATGTAAATTTTACTCTTACTATTCAAAATTACAATCCCTGAAATTAAATCAGGCCTAAAGATTTCAAAAATCTTTATGCATCTTACATTAAATTGTAAAAAGATAAGCTAATTTAAGCTAATGGGTTCATACCCCATCCATGAATAAAATTCTCTTTTTAATTAAATTTAATTCAAACAACACCATAATGTTCATTTTAATAAATATATCAATTCTAATAATCATATCATCAAATAATATCTTATATTCTTGAATTAGTATAGAAATCAATTTATTTGTATTTATACCTTTAATTTCAGAAAGAAAAAAAATAAAAGACCATCCAATAAAATATTTTATTATCCAAAGACTATCATCCTCAACTATACTAATATCAATTTTATTTAATTCTTTTATTGACTCCCCCATCAATAGAAGAATTATTTTAATAATTAGAATATTAATAAAAAGAGGAATAGTCCCCTTCCATATTTGAGTTCCAAATTTAATATACAAATTAACATGAAATATATGTTTAACTATTTCAACAATTCAAAAAATCCCTCCAACTATTATCATTTCTCAACTAACTAACTTCAACTTACTAATTATACCCATAGTTTTGTCATTGACTGTTGGGCCATTAGCTGCACTTAACCAACTATCAATAAAGAAAATTATGGCATACTCCTCCATTTCATCATCCCCTTGAATAATCTCTTCACTATTTATTTCAAACCAAATATTTATGCTATTCTTAATCACTTATTCTATGATTCTATTAACAATTATAGTTTTATTCAAAAAATTTAATTTAAATTTTATTAATCAAATAAATTCAAATAATAAAAACTTTAATTTTACAATTATTATTTCATCCATTTCACTTAGAGGAATACCCCCAACTACAGGATTTACACCAAAATGAATAATTTTATCCAAAATAAATGAAATTTCAATAATTTTGTCATCAACAATAATCATTTCATCATTCATATTAACGTTTGTTTATCTTAAAATATCCAAAATACTAATAATAAATAACATAATAAAAAAAAAAAATAACAAAAAAAATATGTTCAATAACCTATTCAATATTATTAATTTAGTAGGGCTACCTTTAACAATAATCCTTAAAAGAACTTAAGGATTTAAGTTAAAAAAACTATTAACCTTCAAAGTTAAAAATATTTACAAAAAATAAGCCTTAACCTTTTAAGATACCTTTAAATTTGCAATTTAAAATCATTATTGAATATAAGACCAATATTTATGATAGAAGGTTTACTAACCATGAATAAATTTACAATTTACAACTTTTATCAGCCATCCTATCAAAATTTGTATGAAAAAATGGTTATTCTCTACAAACCACAAAGATATTGGAACTCTGTACTTCTTATTTGGTCTATGATCAGGAATTTTAGGTACTTCATTAAGAATAGTTATCCGTATAGAACTAGTTCAACCAGGCAACTTAATCAAAAATGACCAAATTTACAACACCGTAGTTACTTCCCACGCATTTATTATAATTTTCTTTATAGCAATACCAATCCTAATTGGTGGGTTTGGAAACTGACTAGTACCTCTAATAATTGGCGCACCAGATATAGCTTTTCCACGAATAAATAACATAAGATTTTGACTACTTCCTATATCTATCTCTTTACTAATTTCTAGTTCAGTTTCAGGATCAGGAACAGGAACAGGTTGAACAGTCTACCCCCCATTGTCTAGTATTCCTGCTCACTCTGGTCCATCTGTAGACCTAACAATCTTTTCATTACACATTGCAGGAATTAGATCAATTTTAGGAGCAATTAACTTTATTTCAACAATTATAAATATACGAACCAAAGGAATAACTTTAGATAAAACTCCCCTGTTTTGCTGATCAGTATTAATTACCGCAATTCTTCTCCTAATTTCTCTTCCAGTATTAGCTGGTGCAATTACAATACTAATTATAGATCGAAACTTTAATACCTCATTCTTTGACCCATCAGGGGGGGGTGATCCTATTCTTTATCAACACTTATTTTGATTTTTTGGTCATCCAGAAGTTTATATCTTAATTTTACCCGGGTTTGGTTTAATTTCACATATTATTATAAATGAGAGAGGAAAACTAATTACCTTTGGTCACTTAGGAATAATTTACGCAATAATTTCAATTGGAATCTTAGGATTTATTGTTTGAGGCCACCATATATTTACCGTAGGTATAGATATTGACACTCGAGCTTATTTTACTTCAGCTACTATAGTAATTGCAGTTCCTACTGGAATCAAAATTTTTAGATGAATTGCCACAATACAAGGATCTCCAAAAAAAAAATCACCACAAATATTATGAGCTATGGGATTCGTTTTCCTTTTTACTTTAGGAGGATTAACAGGAGTAATTTTAGCAAATTCATCAATTGATATTATTCTTCATGATACATACTATGTAGTTGCCCATTTCCACTACGTATTATCTATAGGGGTAGTATTTGCAATTATAGCAAGTGTTATTCAATGATTTCCATTATTTACAGGTCTAACACTTAATAAAAAATGATTAAACACTCAGTACTCCATTATATTTTTAGGAGTTAATTTAACTTTTTTCCCTCAACACTTTTTAGGACTTTCAGGAATACCTCGTCGATATTCAGATTATCCGGATTCATTTATATTATGGAATACTATTTCATCAATTGGATCATCAATTTCAACAATTAGAATCTCTTTATTCTTATTTATTATTTGAGAAACAATAATATTTAAACGTCTAAGTATATTTAAAAAAAGTCCCTCTTCATCATTAGAATGATATTCAAATTTACCCCCTTCTGAACATTCTTATAATGAAATCCCCTTATTAAATAAATATCTAAGAGTGGCAGAAAAGTGCAATGAACTTAAAATTCAAATATAAATTCAATTTTCCTTAGAAATATCTACATGAATAAAATTTAATTTAATTAACAGAGCAAGTCCAACAATAGAACAATTAACCTTTTTTCATGATCACACCCTAATTCTATGTATTGCAATTACATCAATTGTCATATTCATAATGAATTCAACAAAAAATAATAAATTCTCTAACCGTTTACTACTTGAAAATCAAGTACTAGAAACTATTTGAACAATTTTACCAGCAATTACATTAATCATTATTGCATTACCATCAATTAAAATTCTATACTTAATAGAAGAAATTATTAATCCAATTATTACAGTAAAAGCAATTGGTCACCAATGATATTGAAGTTATGAATATTCAGACAAAAATCAACTAGAATTTGAATCATTTATGTCAAAAAAAAAAAATAACTTCCGATTGTTAGAAGTTGATAACCGAATCATTTTACCATTTTCAACTCAAACACGAATAATTGTTACTTCAACAGACGTAATTCATTCATGAACAATTCCATCATTAGGAATTAAAAGTGACGCAATTCCTGGACGATTAAATCAGATATCAATTTTCTTAAAAAAACCAGGAATATTCTTCGGTCAATGTTCAGAAATCTGTGGAACAAATCATAGATTTATACCAATTACTTTAGAAAGAATCAACATAAAAATATTTATTGAATGGATAAACAAAAATAAATAACTTTTAATTCATTAAGTGGCTGAAATTTAAGTAATGGTCTCTTAAACCAATTTATAGTATTAAAAATACTCTTAATGAAGAAGTTAATTTAACAAAAATATTTAATTGTCAAATAAAATATATGAATTTTCATACTTCTTGATACCACAAATATCCCCAACAATATGAACAATTATCCTATTTTTTTCAACCTTCATAATTTTTCAGATCATAACAATAAATTTTTTTGACTCACAATTTAAATCTTCTAAACAAACCACAATAAAAAAATTAAAAATTAACTGAAAATGATAACAAGACTTTTTTCAACCTTTGACCCTTCAACTTCAAATTTACAATTAAACTGAATTATAATATTATCTTCACTAATTATTTTACCAATAAACTTTTGGATAAAAAAATCTCGATGAAACTTAACAAAAAAAATTTTAGAAAACAAAATTGTATCGGAATTTTCTAATTTAACTCATCATAAAGAAATACTTATTCTATCTTTTAGAATCTTTTTATTTATTATAATTAATAATATATTAGGGTTATTTCCATACAATTTTACTTCAACTAGCCAAATCTCATTAAATTTAGCTATTGCTATTCCATCATGAGTTATACTAATAATTTATGGATGATTAAATTTCACAAACTCTATATTTATTCATCTATTACCAACTGGAACCCCTAGCCCTATTATACCTATAATGATTATTATTGAAATTTTAGGAAGAATTATCCGTCCTATTTCTTTATCAGTACGACTAACTGCAAATATAATTGCAGGTCACCTACTGATAACTTTACTAGGAGACCTAAATTTAGTAACTATTATACCTATAATTTTACCCATTCAGATAACTTTAACAACTTTCGAAACAGCAATTTCAATTATTCAGGCTTATGTATTTGCAACATTAATCACCTTATATTCTAGAGAAATTCCATATGAAAAAAAATCACCCCTTTCACTTAGTAACAAAAAGACCATGACCAATTATTACTTCAATTAATATTATATCAACCCTGTTAGGGATCGTTATATGGACAAGAAAAAAAGAATTATTTTTATTAATTTCAGGAACAATTTTAACTTTAACTTGTGCAATATCCTGATGACGAGATGTTACCCGAGAATCTACATTTCAAGGAAATCATACAATTTTAGTAAAAAAAGGAATCAAAATAGGTATAATTCTATTTATTGTATCAGAATTAATATTTTTTGTATCATTATTTTGAAGATTCTTTCACGCTAGCTTGTCCCCTTCAATTGAAATTGGAATAAATTGACCTCCAAAATCTATTAAACCGTTTAATCCATTAGAAGTACCCCTGTTAAATACAATTATTCTTTTATCTTCAGGAGTTTCAATTACCTGGACACACAAAAGTATACTTTTAAATAAATTTAACCAATCAAAAAAATCTCTTTTATTTACAATCCTCCTAGGAGTATATTTTACATACTTACAAAAATGAGAATATTCACAATCTCAATTTACTATATCAGACTCAATTTATGGTTCTACATTTTTTCTAGCTACAGGATTTCATGGATTACATGTAATTATTGGTTCACTATTTTTATCTGTTTGTTTACAACGACTATCCAGAATACACTTTTCTTGCAAGCATAACCTAGGATTTGAAATAGCAGCTTGATACTGACATTTTGTAGATGTAATTTGATTATTCTTATACATTTCAATCTACTGATGAGGTAAATAATTCTTTTAGTATAAAAAGTATAATTGATTTCCAATCAAAAGGTTAAAAATTTAAAAGAATAATTTTTATCATTTTAACATCTTCTATTTTAATTTCTTCATTAATTTTAATAATTTTTTTATTAACAACTATAATTTCAAAAAAAACAAAATTTAGAAAAGAAAAAAATTCACCCTTTGAATGTGGATTTAATCAAATATCAAATGCCCGAAAACCATTCTCAATTCATTTCTTTTTAGTGGCTACACTATTTTTAATTTTCGATATTGAAATTTCAATTATTATTCCTATAACTTCACTAAAAATAGTATCAATCAATCAATGAATAATCTTTAGCTTAACTACTATAATGATCTTAATTGTAGGATTAATTCACGAATGAAATAATGGTATACTAGAATGATCAAAATAAGGAATGTAGTTAAACTAAACATTTTCTTTGCAAGAAAAAAATATTGATATTCAATTATTCTTAAGAGTAAAGAAGTAAAATACATTTAATTTCGACTTAAAATTAAGGTTATTCCTCATACTCAATTTAATTTAACTAAAGCTAATAAGTAAGTATTTCACTGTTAATGAAAAGAAAGAAGAAAATATTCTAGTTAAAAGAGTAAAAAGCAAAGAAGCTGCTAACTATCTTTCAAGTGTTTAATCACTTTACTCTTATATTTATATAGTTTAATAAAACATTATATTTTCAATATAAAAATAAACAAAGTTTTATAAATAAATTCAAATTATTTAAGGATTATAAATCAATCTTAATGGTTTCAACATTAAACTTTAAAATTAAGCTACTTAAATCTAAATCAAAAATAAAATATAAAAAAAAGAAAATAAAAAAAAAAAATATAAATATATAAATCTTAAATCTAGATAAATAAACATTTTCAAAGATAAAAGAAAATCAATTTGAAACATAAATAAGATAACCTGATGTAAGATATTCAATTCACCCTAAATCCACTAATCTTAAACTAATAGATCTATACCTAAATACACTCTTTAAAAAAAAATTAGAAGAAAAATAACTTAAATACCATATAGAACTGAAAAAAAAAAAAATAATAAAATTATATAAAAAAAAATAAATTATTAATAAAATCAAAAAACAAAAAAAAAAAAAAAAAAAAAAAAAAAAAGGAAGTACTTTAAAAAAAAAATCCACTACTATAACAAAATCAATAAAACATCAAAAAATTAAAGATCCTCTAATCAAAGAGAATAAAAAAAGTAAAATTAATGAACAATATATATATTTACAACAAAAAAAATTTACCAATGGTAAAAAAAAACTAGAAGAAAAATACATATAATTTAATAAACGAAATCTATAAATTAAAGTAAAAAAAATTCCTAAACAAAAAAAAAAAAAAATTATATAATTTATTTCAACCAAAATAACCATTTCAATAACCAAATCTTTAGAATAAAACCCAGAAAAAAAAGGGAACCCACATAAACATAATAAAGAAATTAAAAAACAAGAACAAACATAAGGTAACTGATTAATTAAACCCCCTATAAATCGAATATCTTGATTTCCAAAAAATCTATGAATAAAAATTCCTGAACACAAAAAAAGCAAAGACTTAAAAATAGCATGAATTAAAAGATGAATAAATGTTAAGGTTAAACATCCAAGAGACAAAATAAAAAATATAAACCCCAATTGTCTTAGAGTAGAAAAAGCAATAATCCTCTTTAAATCTAATTCAACACAAGCAGCTACACCTGACAAAATCATAGTAATTAATGAAATATAAATTAAAAAATAAACGTCATAATTAAAAATAAAATAATTAAATCGAATTACTAAGTAAATCCCAGAAGTAACTAAAGTAGAAGAATGAACCAATGAGGATACAGGTGTAGGAGCTGCTATAGCAGCAGGTAATCAAAAACAAAAAGGAAATTGAGCTCTCCTAGTAAAAGAAGCAAATAAAACAAAATAAATTATAAAATCAAAATCCTTGTCAAAAAAATCATTATAAAAAAAAAAATGTCAAGAACCAAAATTTAAAAATCACCCTATAGAAAAAATCAAAAAAATATCCCCTAATCGATTTATAAAAAGAGTAATTAGTCCAGAATAAAGTGAAATCTTATTATTATAATAAATAATTAAACAATAAGAAACCAAACCTAGACCATCCCACCCCAACATTAAACAAATTAAATCAGGCATTAAAATAAAAAAAATCATTCTTAAAATAAATATAAATACCAAAAAATAAAATCGAACAAAATTTTTTTCATCACTTATATATCCCAAACTATAAAAAAGGACAGACCCAGAAATTAAAAATACAAAAGATATAAAAATTAAAGAAACTCAATCAAACAAAAAAATACAAGTAAAATTTACGCCATTAAATCTAAAAAAAACTCATTCAAAAAAATAAACTAAATCATATTCATAAAAATAAACACCAAAAAAAAAGAAGAAAAAAAAAAAAAAAAAAAAAAAAAAAAAAAGATTTAATCTAAACTTCATAGCCTATCCTCAAAAAGATCTCTGGAACCACAAACCAAAATTTTTAATTTAAACTAAATAAGCAAAAATAAATAATAAATTTTAAAATAAAAAAAAATAAATAAAAGAAAAATATGAAAAAATAAAACTAAATATTCACGAACTACACAATTACCCGTAATTTTAAACAAAAATCTTAAATTTCCATGCTGACAAAGAAAAAAAAAAGTTATTCTATAACAAGCTGACAAAAAAAGTCTAAAAAATAAAAAAATCAATATAAAATTTGATCAAGACAATAAACCTAAAATTAATAATATCTCTGACATCAATCTGATACTTGGAGGACAAGACATATTTAAAGAACAAAGAAAAAACCATATTAGCCCTAAGGAAGGATAAACTAATAATAAACCTTTAATTAAAAAAAATCTTCGTCTAGAAAATCGATCATAAATTAACCCAATCAAGTAAAATAAACCTGAAGATGTAAATCCATGACCTAATATAAATACTACTGATCCTAACACACTTCATCTTCTCAATCTAAACAAACCAGAAATAACTAAACTTATATGACAAATAGAAGAATAAGCAATTAAAATTTTTATATCTCTTTGAATAAAACAAAAAAAACCAATCAAGATTCCTCCATATATTCTAACTGTAATAAAAAAATGACTAAACTTCAAGAGATAAAAATAAATAAAATCCATACAACGAATAAATCCATACCCTCCTAACTTTAATATAACTCCAGCTAAAATTATTGAACCTCTTACAGGAGCCTCCACATGGGCCTTAGTTAACCATCTATGGAATCCAAATATAGGAAACTTAACTAAAAAAGAAAAAATTAAAAAAAATATCTTAAATATTCTTATTATTTTAACTCCAAAAAAAAAATTAAATTCACCATTTAATTCAATTTCACTTAAAATTACTAAAAAAAAAGGCAAAGAAGCAAATAAAGTATAGAAAATTAAATAAAAACCCGCTATCAAACGCTCTGGTTGATATCCTCAACCAAACACAATTAAAAACATAGGGATTAATCTAAATTCAAAAAAAAAAAAAAAAAAGAAAACATCTACAACTAAAAATACCAATAATAATATTATTATTATAGTACATACATAAAAAAAAAAATAATTAAAATTAATAAAAAAATATATATATATAGATAAAATTATCATAATTCCTAATCAAATCCATAAACAACAAAAAACATAAGAAAAATTATCAATAAAAAAATAAAAAAATAAATATAGAACTGAAAAAAAAAAAAATAAAAAAAAAAAAATAAATCAAAAAACAAACGAAAATATAAAAAAAAAACAAAAATAATACAAATCAAAGGAATACAAAAAAAAAAAAAAAAATAACACTATTAACATTAAAACTAAAACTATAAATAAAATTGATCATCTTTTGGCTCTTAAAAAACAATTAAAGAAAGAATCTAATAACTTTCACAGATACCCTAAAAAAAATAAATAAATTAAAAAAATAATAATCATAAATAAAATCCTAAATAAGAAAAAAAAAAAAAAAAATTTGACAAAAACCAAGAATTCTAATATTAACAAAGATAGTAGAAAATGTTTACGAACTAAAATTAGTTTTAAAAATCTAAAAAAAAATATAAAATTACTTAAATACATAAAAGTTTTTATAGTTTAAAAAAAAACATTGATTTTGTAAATCAATATTAGAAATTTTCTTAAAAACTTTTCAGCAAAGAGATTTTACCCATCTTTAGTCTCCAAAACTAAAATTTTATTTAAAATATTTACTGAATTTCATACATAACAATAAAAAAATTATATAAATCTATCATTACACCATTTATTAAGCACCCTTTATCATTAGGATTTATTTTAATTTTACAAACCATCTTATTAGCTATTTCAATTTCTATTTTATTTCATCATCATCATAATTTTCTTATATTATATTTATTACATATTTATGGGAGGTATTATTATTATTTATATACATATATAATGAAGAGCATCAAATGAAAATTTATAATTAAAATAAAAAATTATAATTTTATTTTTTATCTTTATCCTTATAATAATAAAAATAATATAATAAAAACAGATAAAACAAAAGAAATAAAAATTAATATAAAAAAAAATAAAATTAATATAATACAAAATGAAGAAATTAAAATAACAGAAAAATTTTTTAAAAAAAATAAATCCTTTTTAACAATTTTATTAATAATCACCCTTCTAATCATAATAATTTCAGTATCAAAAATTTCAAATACATTTGAAGGACCTTTTAAAACCACATATGTTTAAATCTAAACGAAAAATAACATTTATTAACAATTTTATTATCGATTTACCTTCTCCGTCTAACATCTCAACATGATGAAATTTTGGTTCAATTTTAGGTTTATGTTTAACTATACAAATTGTTTCAGGCATTTTCATTGCTATACATTATTCCCCTTCCGTAACCTTAGCATTCAAAAGAATTGTAAATATTACACGAGACGTAAATTATGGTTGGCTTATACGAAATATACACGCTAACGGAGCATCACTTTTCTTTATCATAATTTATTTACATACAGGACGAGGGTTATACTATGGCTCTTACAAGTTAAAAAAAACATGATTTTCAGGGACTCTAATTTTATTAACACTTATAGCTACCGCATTTTTAGGTTATGTACTTCCATGAGGTCAAATATCCTTTTGAGGAGCAACTGTTATTACTAATCTAATTTCTGCAGTTCCCTATATTGGGCAAGATATCGTTAACTGAGTATGAGGAGGATTTGCAGTTGATAACCCAACACTAAATCGATTTTTTACATTTCATTTTATTTTACCATTTTTTTTATCATTTTTAATTATTTTACATCTAATGTTTTTACATGAAACTGGTTCATCTAACCCTCTAGGAATAAAAAATAAAATTGATAAAATCCCATTTCATCCATTCTTTACTTTTAAAGACATTTTAGGGTTTATCATCTCAATAGGATTATTTTCAATTTTTATTAATTATTCTCCTTTTATATTTACAGACCCAGAAAACTTTACACCAGCTAACCCCATAGTCACTCCAATTCATATTCAACCAGAATGATATTTTCTTTTTGCTTATGCAATTTTACGATCAATTCCTAATAAATTAGGAGGAGTAGTATCATTAATTTTATCAATTTTAATCCTTTGAACTTTACCCTTTTCAATAAAACAAAAATTTCAAAGAACAAAAATGTACCCCATTAATAAATTGGCATTCTGAATTCTAATTAATACATTTATTTTATTAACATGAATTGGAGCTCGACCAGTAGAAGAACCTTACATCTTTGTAGGACAAATTTTAACTATTTTATATTTTTCCATATTTATAATTTTACCTTTAACAAATAAATTTTGAGATAAAATTTCCTATTAAACTCAAGTTAATAAGCTTTAAGCATTATATTTTGAAAATATAAGAAAGAATAAATTCTATTAACTTTATAATTATTCATATTACTAAAAAAAATGAAATATAAAAAAATCTTTATTCTAATAAAATACAAAAAAAAATTTATAGAAACAGGTAAATAACACTTTCAAGACAAATATATTAGCTTATCATAGCGATATCGAGGAAAAGTGCCACGAATTCAAATAAACAAATATACAAACCCTATAACCTTAAAATAAAAAACAAAACTAAAAAGATTACTCCCAAAGAAAATCAAAGTTATAAAAAATCTCAAAAACAATATATTTCTATATTCAGAAAGAAAAAATAAAGAAAATATAAAGGAACTATATTCGACATTAAATCCAGAAACTAATTCAGATTCACCTTCAGAGAAATCATAAGGTGACCGATTAGTTTCAGCTAAACAACAAGAAAAGAAAATTAATGCTAAAGGATAACAAAAAAAAAAAAATCAAATATATTCTTGAAACCTAAAATAATTTATTAAATTAAAATCTTCAACATAAACCACTAAACATAAAATAATTAAAAAAAAACAAACTTCATAAGAAATTCTCTGAGCAATTGACCGTATAGACCCAAGAAGAGAATAAATAGAATTAGAACTTCACCCAGAAATCATAATTCTATAAACCCCTACTCCAGAACAACATAAAAAGAACAATAATCCTAAAACAAAATTTATAAAATTTAAAGGTATAGGATACACTAATCAAAATAATAAAGATACAGTTAAACCAACAATAGGAATAAAATAATAAATAAAATAGTTTCCAAAACCAAGAAAAAAATATTCTTTAGAAAATAATTTTAAAGCATCTGAAAACGGCTGTAAAAGCCCTAAAATACCAACCCTATTTGGACCTTTCCGAAACTGAATATATCCTAACACTTTTCGTTCAAATAAAGTAAAAAAAGCAACCCCCAATAAAATAATAATTAATTCAAATAAAATTCTTACACTTATACACATGTACTAACTGTAAACCTTACATTATTAAATTCTAAATTTAAAGCACTTTATCTGCCAAATTAGTAATAAATTTTACCCTTTAATGATCCTTTCGTACTAATTAAAAGAATTTTAAAGAAGATAGAAACCAACCTGGCTCACGCCGGTCTGAACTCAGATCATGTAAAATTTTAAAGGTCGAACAGACCTAAAATTGTAGAACCTACCCCACAAATTTATTTTAATCCAACATCGAGGTCGCAAACTCATTTATAGATTTGAACTCTCCAAATGAATAACGCTGTTATCCCTAAGGTATCTTTACCTTATAATCAAAATAAAAGATCAAATTATACAAAGATTATTGTAAAAAAAAACTAAAGTTTAAAATTTTAGTTATCACCCCAACAAAATAAAAAAAAAAATCATCAATATAAAACCTAAAATTTTATTAATTATTTTTATTATTAAGATCTATAGGGTCTTATCGTCCCTCTTAAATATTCTAGAATTTTAACTAGAAACTTAAATTCAATTATATTTATTCAATAAAACAAGTTTCTCATTCAACCATTCATTCCAGACCTCAATTAAAAGACTAATTATTATGCTACCTTTGCACAGTTAAAATACTGCGGCTATTTAAAACTCATTGAGCAGGTTAGACTTTAAATTTAATTCTTAAAGACATGTTTTTGATAAACAGGTGGAAACTAACTTTGTCGAATTCATAGAATAAAATTTTATATTTACTAATTTAATCATTATTAAAAATAAAAATATTATCAAAAAAAATTTAATAAAAAAATAAACATTATATTATATATTAATTATGATTTTTAACAAACTCATTGATGACAAATTCTAAGCCTACAAAAAAAAAATAATACTTAAGCTATATAAATTTAAAGAGCTTATCCCCCTTAAAATTTGAATTCAATAAAATAAAAATATTATTTTTAAAGAAATCATTAATTCAATTAAATTCTTAAATAACCAGATATCATTTTAAACGATTTTTATATCAAATCTATCTAAAAATTTTAAAGAATTTTACTACACTAAAATTCATAATTAAATAAATCTTAAAATTTCGGGAAAAAAAAAAATGTTTAAAAATTTAATTAACCCTGATACAAAAGGTACAACAATAAAGTTAACTTATTAACAATTTCAATTCTACCTTTACAGTTTAATAATAAAATTACCTTTTAAAATTAAAAAACAAAAAATAATACTTTAAGAAATTAAATTACTTAATAATTTAAATTAAATTTCAGATTCAGTTGAATTGAACAACTATAAATTTTATTGTAAATAAAACAATTTCCAAAATCTGTTTCTAGATACACCTTCCGGTACATCTACTTTGTTACGACTTGTCTCATTTTATGAGAATGACGGGCGATATGTACATAAATAAGAGCAGTATTCAATCAATTTAATAAATCAATTTACTTTTAAATCCAAATTCAAATTAATAAAAAAATCATTATTCCCAAACTTTATTAATGTAACCCATAAAATCCTTATTATAACTGCATCTTGACCTAACATAAATCTTTATAAAAATTAAGAAAATTTACCTTTCAATACATTCAACGACAGCGATATACAAGATAAATAAGGTAAAATTAATCGTGGACTATCATTTAAATTACAGGTTCCTCTAAAGAGATTTATAAACCGCCAGATTTATTAAATTTCATATTTTAAAACTACTACCTGGTTATAACAATTTAATCTTAAATAACAGGGTATCTAATCCTGGTTTATTAAAAAGCATACAAAGAATAATAAAATATTAGAAAATAAATTTCACCTAAATAATCTAAATTCTAAAAAACTATCTCCTAACCAAAAATATTGAATTTACCCTGATGTATAACCGCGAATGCTGGCACAACATTTTACAGATATTAAATAAATTTCTTCAATTTAATTAAAATTTTTAAAAAATTATGCACTGAAAATATGCTGTTTAATCATTAAGAAATTGTAAACTTAAAAAATCTTACATGCACAAAATTTATTTACCCAAAATAAAAAACCAAAATCAAATTTTTTATATTTTTTTTTATTAATTAATTTATTTAGTATTGAGTTATATGGAATAAAGTTCAATAAATATAAATTTTTATAAAAATGTATTTATTTAATTTAAAACTATTTAAAATATTAAATAATATTATTAATAATTATAATAATAAGATTTTAATAAAATAATAAATAATATCCTTTTACAAAATGGATTCTTAAAACTAAAGTGAATCATTATATTATAATATTTTAGTATTAAATAAATTATTTTATTACAATAAATGATAATTTTTAATATTTCGATAATTTAATATTTTAACTTACAAAATTTATTTATTAATTGTTTTACAGTGATAATTTGAATTATTATTATTTTTTTTTATACTATTTAAAATTTATTTTATAGTTTTTAATGATTTATTTAAAAATATTTTATTAAAAGTTATAAAGTGTTATACAAGTAACGAAGATAGAAGAAGAAGATATAAATAAGAATAAATAATTAATTAAATTATAATAATTYAAGAAAATATATAAATATATATATATAGATAAAAATTAAATATTTATATATATACATTTTTTTTTTCATTAAATACTTTAGGTAAATTCCAAAATTTGTTTTTCTTGGTTGTATTTATATAAAGCAAAATTATAATATAATTTATAATATAATAATTATAAAATTATATAATTATTATAATTTATAATATAATATAATTTATATAAAACAATTAAAATAATATTTTTTTTATTAATTTATTTATGTAGTATYGAGTTATATGGAATAAAGTTAATAAATATAAATTTTTATAAAAATGTAATTATTTAATTTAAAACTATTTAAAATATTAAATAATATTATTAATAATTATAATAATTAATATAAAATTTAAATATCCACTTCAACATAACGATAATATAATGGTCAAATATTACTGATAAATATCTATATTATAAAAGCATAATATCTAAAAATCAATAATAGTATTAGAATAATTAAAAATTAAAATACCAAATAAATAATTAAAAAATAAAAATCATATAAATAAAATCCTAAATAAGAAAAAAAAAAAAAAAAATTTGACAAAACCAAGAATTCTAATATTAACAAAGATAGTAGAAAATGTTTACGAACTAAAATTAGTTTTAAAAATCTAAAAAAAAATATAAATATACTTAAATACATAAGTTTTTATAGTTTAAAAAAAAACATTGATTTTGTAAATCAATATTAGAAATTTTCTTAAAA